TCTTTGGTTTCGCTAAAACTCGCCTTAGCTCTAGTGATAGTCGTTCTGGTCAGTCTGATTCTCGAGTGACTAATATTTTACTGTCGCTTCTCAATCTGTCTTATCCTCTGTTCAGCCTAGATCCGGACTGCTTCATCCGTCGGTGGTCTCTATCTTGGAAAAGATTCTTTCTATGGAGTTCCATTACGACATCCGTCGGTTCCTCCTTTGTCGGGTGCTCAAGCCTCAACCTTAGCCAAGACGCTATTTGGTACATCTATTCCTTCTGCTGTCCTTACCCCGTCGGCTTCTCGGGTTTTTTCACGTTCTCCTTCTTGTTCTAACAGGGGCTTTGCTGAGATTTTTTTGGATCAATCTTTGAGTAGAGTGAATTTGCATTTGTCAACTTCTTGTTCAGTGGTCTCCCTTGATCTTCTTTTTCAGATGATGTTTCCTTGCCTTGGCTGTAGTGTGCTTTGCGCCTTGGTTCCATCGCTGAGTGACATTCCCTTTACCGAGGTAGTCAGAAGCATGTTGAGCCACCCTTATCTGATCAATGTCGATTGAAGAAAGTCTGATTTCGTCGGCTCAACCGTTCCCCCTGACTGGGGTTCCAGAGCTAGCTTCGGCTTGTGAGACCTTGAGCTCTTCTCCCTCCTCCCCTTGCTCCAGCTCTTCTTATGAAGAAGCCTCTGAATCTTACTTTTCCGCCCGGCACATCTTCTCTCACCCGTAGGCGCAAGGATTCTGTACTTTTTGCTTGGTAGTGTTTTGATCTCCCTTCTTCTGACGGCAAATCTTGATTCTTGTGTTCTTCTTCCATTTGATTTTTTCTCTTGCCAGCGTCTTTTCTTCTAGTTTAGGTCGGGGCTAGAGCCGTGGTTCTATTTGGCTGGGGTGGCTTCCGTTTTTTTTTATTGAATGGCAAGTCTGCAAAAAGGGTGTGACTTGGTTCGAGGGTGGAGAATTGCGAGGGGGAGGGCGGCTCCCCTTGCTTGCTATAATAGAGGCATTTCTTTCTTCATTTCGTTTGACTTCCGCTTTCCCGATAAGGAGTACTGGCCCTTAAGAAAGTCAAGTGTAGCTTGAAGACAAAAAGCAAGGAGTTGGATCTCCTTCGGAGCCTTGTCTGAAACTAGCGGCTTTTGGAGTATAGAAAGAAACAAGAGAAATAAAATCTTGTTTTTCTATCAGAGAACAGATACAGCTTATATGCGAATAAAAGGATAGAATTACGTCAGCTTTCAATATGCCCATCATCTATCAAGAAAGGGTACAGAGAAGAATGGACTATCTGATTCCGTGTTCCCTAAGTAGCTGCCCCGGTCAGCGCTTTTCTAATATTCTATCCTTTAGCGCCGTATCCGAACATACCCGGAAGTCCCACTCCCGGTTCGTTCAATCAGTGTCCGCCCCTTAGGTTTTTCCAAGATGGTTAAGAGTAGCCTGGCTAGGTTGATGCTTTCTATAATCGCATTAGTAACACTACTGTTGAGACCAGGCAGGGGTGGGATGGTTCATCATAGAATGTCAGGTACAAGAAGAAGAATGAAGGAGCACTGTTTTGAATAATCTGACTCAAACTTGTGACCAAGCCTTGTTCTGAATAGAATAGTAGAACGATCGATAGCAGGCGATCTTTTCATCTTCTAAAAGTGCCAGAGGAGAAGGCAAGAAAGAGGTCCGTTCGATCCCTCACTGCACACTAATCAAATGGCCACCTCGTATCAGATACGCGCTAGAAAAGAAATAGAAATGGTTTACGGGCGTCGATTTGTTCTGGGTTGAGAAAATCATTGGTCCTTCTCTCCCGTCGTGTGATGATCTTGGTATTCCACCTATAACTGGTGGACTTGGTTGCTCTCTTGAGGGAGCAGGCAAAAGGCGGATATTCGCCTTTTTTCACTATATCAACATAAACCAACGGCTTGGAAGGCCAATCCATGATTGGCTGGCTTTTGTTTTGAAGAGGATCCCTAAGGATGGGACCTTCGACCAAACCAAACCGTTACGTAGATTAGTTGGCAACAAGACTTTTTCTCTTTTGAGTGCCACTGATCGGTGGCCATTCTTCTTTATATTCTTATTGATAATTTAGATTGAATTTTCATATTGTTATCAATTTCATTATAATAAATAATCATTCTAAATTAGATTTAGATTCGAAACGATAAAAAAAAGTCTTTTTGGGGGAGGACATTGGCTTCTAGTGTTTTGAACGCAACACTTGCTACAAACATATTGGATGTGCCCTTTTTTAAGCGCAAATGGTCTCCAATCTCTTTTGTAGCTGGGCAACCTCTCGGTTATCATTCGTCCTGGCCTCTATTCGCTTTGTCCCATCATATTTTGGTATGGTGGGCAGCGAACCAGGTCTACCCTGGTGTTCTCTTTCAGTCGTATGCCATCCTCGGTGACGATGTTGTCATCGCGGACGAGGAGGTAGCCCGGTTGTATGAATCCGCTTTGGGAAGACTTGAAGTTCAGATTCGTTATACAAAGTCTTTAATATCCCATAGTGGATCCACCGAGTTTGCGAAAAGGTTCAGAGTGAAGGACTTGAGAAAGGATTTATCTCCAATCTCTATCCGTAACTTGATGAACTCCCACCATCCCTTTCTTTGGACTTTTAACGGTCCAGGATAAATACCCAATGAATAGGGTTTCTACCTGCCTTCCTTAGGGGGGTTCAAAACCTTATCCAGACTCGATCATACTAAGAGTTTGTCGACGAGATGGCTCTTAGCTATGTACAACAAGAGGAAACTGCCCTTTGAGCTTTGGCTCGGGGTGGGGGGGGGGAGATTCCTCTCACCCTACCTACGAGGTGTGATCATTGATCTCCTTCGTAGGGAGATGAGACCTAAATAATATACCCTTGTACCGGATCAACTCTTTAGAGCAGGTCCCAGGGCTTTTGCTGAAGCCCAACAAGACTTCTAGGAGTATTCTTGTCTCCGTAGTTGGGTAAATCAGTGGCTACAGTACTGTCGTTGGTATTACCAACTGTCAGAAAACTACCAGTGTAGCATCGAGGATTGGTTCAATGGGCCGGTTATAAATCGGAAATGGAAGGCGGATCTGACTGACCCTGAGTTGGTTAGGCTCGGTCTTCTATGGAAGTGCTATAACCTGGTCCTGGAGAGGGGTGTTGATGGAATGGTTCCAATCCTACCACACTTCTCTCAGTCGGTTACGGCTAACCGTATCCTTGGTGGAGAACAGGGTACAAGTTTTCTTGTGTGTGCTTTAGGTTTACAGCAACCTAAGGCGCATGGGGGTTTAGTATTTCCAAAATGGTTTTCATTCAAAAGGAATTTTGAAAGAACTACCAAAAACTATCCGTCAAATAGAAATTGGCTTATAGCTAGTTCTACTCATAACTGAAAGCCTAAACAACAAGCTTAAAAGCAAGACCGTTCGGTCCTCCCATTCGAGAGTACCTCACTCTCCTTAGAGCGCTTACAGACAAGGAAGGAACTAGGCTTAAGGCTTACACGCACTATAACTATATTTAGGATTGCAAACTGCGCACTTCCTTCCCCCGACCCCGGGGGGTGAACTAGAGCTGGAAGACAGCCCTCGTTCCAACGGGGTGTTTGAGCTGATATAATCCAGTGTTCCGCATGTGGCGCTTTCTTCGAGCTGTCCATCTCTATTTGCCTCAGATTCTCCCGTGCAGTGGGACCACTGCAGGTAGCTACCCGTTTTGTTGCAACTTTTCATCCGTCCAACATAGCTTTGTCGTTGGGGCTAATAATCTTACTTGTGTTAGCGTTCGTGACCCACACCCGTGGGTCACTTCACTCCCTTTCGAGAGGGATGAACTCGGAAAATAATCTGTTTTGTCGGAGAATAATAACCTGATATTTATTATCAAAGACCATCTCCGGTTCTTGGAGTGGGAGTAGGGTCCCGAGAAAACAAACATCATCAAAGTGGAAAACCATCTTTGTTTTGTTGTTTGAATCACCATTCTGAGTGGGAGTAGGGTCTATGTTGCCACCATTCGACCCCGGACGCTCCTAACCCTTGCTTCAAAGCTATCAGTCGTGATCGATTCTGAAACCACTCTCAATCGCATCACTACGATGGAACTTCTCGGCTAGTCTCCCCTGCATTGATCATCGCGCTTTCTAGATCTAAGCTCCGGCGGAAACGTTCCCTCACTATAGACTGATGACCGTAGGGCCTTTCTGACCACCTTACCTATTCGAATGCAGCCATTCTTGAACCTCTTCCCTTGTAGGTAGCATCTACAAGACGTAGTCAACCGCGGACCCCCTTTTGTTGACGATCTAATAAGGAAAGCGGCCGGGTGTCAAACAGGTCCATCCGGCGATCTTGGCCTCGGGCTACTCTGACCAGCTCTAGAAACGATCCGATTCGTCCGACATACTCTGGTTGGGGGTAGCGGTCACTCTAACCGGCAGGCAATAAGCATCTGCTTGACAGGATGTCATCAAAGTAGACCAGGATCTATGCAAGAATAAGAAAGGAGACTTCACTAGTCATCCCATTCTTTTTTGAGCGCCGCTTTCTCTGTAGTCTTGTCACAATGTGGATAGGGGTGTAGATAACTATTTTCTAAAGGTTTCTTTTCATTCATTGATTGACGCCGCCAAGTGTGTTACCAGGGACCTGAAGAAAAAAAGCCTCTTTATTGTTGTGTGGGCGGGAAAGAGGCCATCTGGGTTTCGCCGCTTTGAACTAGCATAGCAAGAATATGCAAGTCGGACTATGTTTTCAACTGTTTTTGGCCAATGGATAACAACGATTCTCTTCTCAAAGTCTATGTCAATCGGTGATTCAAAACCGACACAGGTGACACAAGAGATTGAAGAAGAGTCCCGCCCGTCATTACCCCGATATGGTTTTAGAGCTTTTACGCGAGAAAGTAAGTCGCCCGACCGGTTAGCAGTAGATCCTTTCCATCCGTGAGAGGTCCTTACTTACGTATGTTATTGAATTCATTACAGAACCGGAATTTGTATCAAATTTGTTACAAATTCAAGGCTGATAAATCTCAGTTTTGACCACCTTTATAACGGAAAAAGCGCTGGAACGAGGTCTCATAAAACCATGTAAGAGACCAAAAGCATGAAAAGGGGGCTACTGAAAGATCAAAACTAAGTAAATGGACAAGCAAGATCCGCCCAAATATCCCATCGGAGAAGGACTGGCCTGATGAAGAGGAGGGAACGTGCCCTTTGAGAGGAAGCAAGGGATGAAAGCGGACTCCTCTAATCCTATAGCTGAAGGATGAATCCCTTCTCGAGGCAGTTGACTTAAGATGAAAGCGCTCAATTCAGCTCGTTCCTCCGCCGCGCGTCACTGGTGGGGGCTCCGTTACGGAGCAACCGAGGGAGAGGATAAGTCACATGCGTATGAAGGGAAATGAGGGGAGAGAGTTTCGCGATGGAACTGTCTTGAGCCGGCGAAAGCGCTTTGGGTGGCACAGCATGGGATGTGCCTTAGTTGAGTCTCTCGGACGGAAAAAGGAAGAAAAGGATTCCGTTCCATTTCCTTTTTTAAGGAAAAGAGGCCGTAGCCCGATCTCAACTGGTTACCAGACGCGTGACTGAGTTCTCGGTTTTGGCAGTTCCACTTTTGGGCATTGGTTCACGACTACGCTTTCCAAGGTAGTTCTGAAGGGCACCTGTTCATTCTGATTCTATTCTACCTTCTATGTAGGGTCGGACTTATGGCCTGCTCGTCATAGGGGGAACTTCCGGTCAACTCTACTAGTCCTAGGGGGCCGGTCGAACCTTATGGTGAAGTTGGGGCGGATGTCATCGTACTTCTCACATTCTTATTGATCTGTCCACGGTCGTCTGAATCCACTTATGGTTGTCAGGCTTCTCCGACAAATGTCGGGGGTGACTCTCGAAACAAAGTCTTTGTCTATAGGGGAGGGTTTTGACTTTCTATCAAGGCGGATTGAATAGATCAGCCAGCATTTAATGTCTCCGGATCGACCCCCTCCCAAACGATTTGGCAAATGAAGTCACGGTAAAAAAAATGGTTGTAATCGGCAGCGCTTTGGACTTCCTGCATCCGGTGATGGAAGTTTGCTTTAATCAACTAATTGAGGGGAGATCCGTTTTCGATCAACATTGAACCTAAGCAGAAGGGGGAATCGCCCGGGGTTCCTCCGTGAGAACCTACGGCCCGGCGCGCCATAGACTGATTGGTTGCTGAACGGTTCGCATCCCCGACCCCCGGTCTGCTCACCTCAGCGCGCCAATACTGCGCTCCGATCTCTAACTCTCTAGTTACAGAATTCCGATCAAATCAATCCCTAAACCTACGAGCTTAACGCATGTATTACAAGGAGCACTATACACCTACTGTCCCTCTACCCGAAATGGACACTATGCGAATGTTAAGAGAGATAGCCGAGAGGAAGGGTATGATTAGCGCACCGGTTTGAGGGGAAGCAAGAGTAGTGAGGAATGGGCTCCCTGATCCTATGGTGGAAGGATAACACTCTCCCCCAGGTGGATAGCTAAATCGCGGACCCTCGTTCTCCCCCCTTTTGTAGGCTAAACAACCCTTGGCTCAACGGCGGGGGCTCGTCACTGGTCCGATCATTTGTTTGTCTCATCCATCGTTCACAAATCATTCCCCCAGTTCGATAAAGGTGGTCTCTCATTCCCTATTCTTTTTGAGCTCGAACCTGGTTTGGAACCCACTCCTATCAGTCGAGAGCTAAAGCCCATGCAGTCTTTAATCCGTATCCGAAGGGGCCCGAATGGAATGGGGCTTTTCGACAACCAACTAAACTCCTTGTCTGGTTCGGATAGGCTGCCTGATGACCTCCATCAGTTTTTGATACATACATGGATGCATTTCCTGGTCCTTCTCAAGCACCCAACTCCTAATATATCTCAGGGCGTTGGATGCGATACCCTGTTAGTTAGTACCGGGCAAGGGGAATTCATGCTATTTCCATTTCTTCACATCCCACCCAACCCAGCTATGTTGTCTCGTAGATAGCAAGGTAAGTAGATTGTTGCTCGTGACAAGGCAAGGAAATTCCTCCTTCGATCAGCCGGATACAGGCGAGGGGAGACAAGATCCTGGCACGTTCCAGAGTGACCTCCGCCAAAGAACGTCCCAACGTCAGATACGGAATGAGCGGCAAGAGACAAGTTGTGAAGCTTCGTATGAGGAAGGACCGACCCGTCGGCGAGAACTAGTCTGATCATTAAAGGCAGGAGGGGGCTGTGTGTGGTTGCCGGCAGCTGGGCGCTGAGATGGAAGGGGGGGAGCACCGAAAGGGAAGGAATATTCCCTTATGGATCAGGAGTAAGACCTAGGGCTCTTTCCTTAGGTCCAAGGTCTATTCCTTCTCCTCCCAGATCATTTCTTTCGAAGTTGATAAGGTTAACCATTCGAGAATGACCCGCGAAGACAGGCCTTGTTCTTTTTCAAACTATTCATGAGCCTCTTAGCGACCTCTCGGACACACGGGACGATGATACCAGATAAGGACCACCAACTTGACCATAAGCAAGGGAGCGGTAGCCCATGACTGTTACCGACTTAGTTGGTTGTCTGACCCAGATGAGATATTTGTCATATTCCCAACCATTGGTATAGGGATATGGTCGACTCCCATGACGTATATTAAGGGTTTTGAAACCTTTACTTGTTTTTTTTAGTCAGGTGTCTGGAACATTCATAACTGGCCTATATTGTACGGTCACTAAGTACAAGATATTCCTCAGTATGTATCCCATGAAATAGGCCATTGTAATTAAGTTATTGTGGTCGTATTTTGTGTACCATAATATGTCTTTCTAGTGGGGCATATCGCCGGAAATCAATATAGTGGCCTAGATATAACTATCACTAGTCTGGATCCTAACATCGGTATAACGGGGCCAATGATAGTTATGACGCAGACTAAGGGGTCTAACTATTTTGATATTCCATTGTTGATATATATCTATCTACTCTCTGGGTCCTATATTCCACAGGTACCACGGCTCTCTGTGACTAGTGGGATATTTCACTTGCAGGAGTACCGCTTTTTCTATTGTGATTATGATGTAAAAGCCTTCATATGTTGGGGGCCCTGCTAACGTCCGGAAAGAGAAAGCGGGCGGCAACTGCAAAAGCTGCTTTTGGTCTTGTTGGCCTCTTCCTCTGCTGCTTGGTATAGCCTTTCGGATCGAGGGTCCTACTCGTGCCCAAACAAGGAACCCCGCCCGACTGGTACTGGTGGGTAGGTTAAGGATTACTTACTTAAAATGAAAACACTCTTCTCCTGCCTAAGAAGTCACGCCAGTCGTAGCTTGCCTCTCGAGTGAGTCGCCTTGATCTCGAATACCGCCTGTGTCTATCTCCTGTCAAGTGTGCTCCCTGCCACGCTACTCTCACAGCAACTGTCACTGTGTGGCTAACAACAACAGTACCAGTTCGTGCATCAGTGCTTCAAGTGCAGTGCCCAGAAAGAGTTCACAGATCTATGGGAAGTCTATTCTATTGAATTTTGGAAGTTGAATAACCTAAAGCACCGGTCTTCTTTTCTTATCAGCAGCAGAAGCAATCCTATGGGAGTATATGGGGTTCTCCTCTACGATTTACTTTTTTATGTCAACTTCTTCTTCTCTCTGGACACATGGCTATCCTATGTCCATAGCCTTACAAGTCGAGTTTTGCTCCGCATCAAACAACTCATCACGTGGGTATTATGCAATCATCTTAAAATGTTTTGACATTGACACTGGGGCTACCCATCATATGACGAGCAATCCGGCTGCATTTGTCTCATCCTCGCCGTACCAAGGCAAAAGTGTCGTCTTCACCGGTGACCACACCCCACGGAACTATCTCAGACATTGGTACGATCTCTTTATCATCTCGTTCTGGCAATGTTCTTTATCTCTATTATGTTATGTTGGTTGGTTCAGTCTCTAAAAACATTTTCTCGGTTGGACAACTTTGTGATGATCGCCAAAGCTATGCCATCTTGACTTCGACTTCCTCTGTGTTGTCAAGGATCTACACACGCATAATGTCATAGCGTGAGGGTGTCGCCCGTAGCCAACCCAAGTTATATGCTTTAGACCGATATTCCTTTTTCTTTGTGGCTTCTTCATAACAAAGAGCTTCCAACTCTTTGGTACCGTAGGCTTGTTCAATGTAGTCGAAGACACATGACCAAGCCTGATACTTCTATGCTATAGAATCAAATTACTACCAAAACTAGACAATAGTAGTACCTATCTATCTGAGCATCAGTAGATGTAATCGCCAATGAAAACCAGTCTCCCATGCCTTCTGCCTCTACCAATCACTTCTTTGGTCTGGAGGTCTTTCACCATAGACGAATCCGCTTTCAATTTGACTGAAGACTGCTTGCTTATCAAAACATAGTTGCCCAACTGATATGAGATTCTTTCTTACTTTAGGAACATATAAGACATCAGAAAGAACTATTGTGCCAGCACATGCATTTTGAATAGCTACTGTACCCTCTGAATTGACAATGGAGAGTTGTCACCCGTATACAAAAAACTCATACCTGAGTATGGAGCAAATGAAACAAAGGCATTGGGATCCCCTGTCATTTGGTTACTTGCTGCTGTATCATAGTACTTTTTTTTTTAGCAGACATTTGAGTTTGAAGAGGCAGATTAGGGACCGGTAAAAGCAGGATTCAATCTAAATGAACAATGTGGAGTGTACTTGCTTAAAAAAGCAAATTTACAGGTAGTAGTGGTCATACCTCTTCCCATGGGAGTAGTTGATGAAGTAGAAGACCATAACCATACCATGTGTTACCAAGATTTTCTTTTAGAGGCCGGGGCGAGCCTGCGAATGAGAATTCGACTTGAAGCTGCAAGCAGCTCGCTTCGGACCGATCTCTGCCTTGATCTCCGGCCATGAATCAAAGATTCCTCCTGGCGAGCAGGGCCGTGCCGTGAACGTGAAGGAAAGGGCAAAACGAGCTTGCTTGCTCTAAGTCTCAGCCTCCTTATCAGAACAGAAAGAACGTTCCTTCTGCAAC